TTGTAAGAAAACAATTTTCTCTTTATCCTCCCAGCCTAGAAGGAAAGATCCTGCTTTTACTATGATGAAAAATTTTCTATTTTGATCGCTTTATAGTTTATAGTTAGAATTGATTGGTTGTACCTACCCAATAATCTAGAATGATTCACTATTCACTCGATTTTAGGTTTTTGGGTCATAATCATTATGTAGGAGAGATGGCCGAGTGGTTGAAGGCGTAGCATTGGAACTGCTATGTAGGCTTTTGCTTACCGAGGGTTCGAATCCCTCTCTTTCCGTACCTTCACCTAATTCATCGATCTTACTAACCACAATAGATCAAATAGCAATGGATACGACTATTCCAACAGTTAGACCTTTCTTTGATAAGGATTCTCTATTCCTAATGGCTGTGGTACGGAAAATACTGTGAAAGAAAAGAGTAGAGTAGACAAGGAATGAAAATCTCCCTCTCGGTCTATGATACCTAAATGGAAGAAAAATCCGGATCAAACCCTTATTTATCTTAACCTTAGGTTAATTTACTTCGCCGAAAGGGAGCAAAATGGTCGAACCCTTATTCTTATTAGTATTGATTTTCCTTTTTGTTAGGTTTAAGTCTGACGAGAATAATATTCTACAACTAGCAATTCATTTATTTTCAAACCGACCCATTTACTATCTATTATTTGATTGACTAATCCTTTATATTGGAATGGTTGAAGAGTCAAATGGTTTGGCAATTCCTCATGGGGGGATGAATCGAGAGAATTTTGAATTAGAGCTTTAGATTTTTGTTCATCCCTCGCCGCAATAGTATCTCGGGGTTTGCAGCGATAACTTGGTATATCTACTATACGACCATTGACTAAAATATGTCTATGATTAACTAATTGGCGAGCTCCCGGAATAGTCGGAGCCATACCCAACCGAAAAAGAATGTTATCCAGGCGCATTTCAAGTAATTGTAATAAAACCTGACCTGTTGACCCTTTTGCCTTTCCGGCGATACGAACGTATTTAAGTAATTGTCGTTCTGTAAGACCATAATGAAAACGCAATTTTTGTTTTTCTTCTAGGCGAATTCGATATTGGGATTTTTTCCCGGAACGCGATTGGTTTCTAAGATCACTTCCAGCTCTGGGCCTTTTATTAGTTAGCCCTGGTAAAGCCCCCAGGCGGCGTATTTTTTTGAAACGAGGACCTCGGTAACGCGACATAAAGACTCCTTCTTCTTATTTATATTTAATTATTAATTCTTATTGATGAAATTTCATTCTACAGAATAAACCTAAACTAAAAATGAACTAAATTCTAAATAAAGCGAAATTTACTGAAGTATTATTCTATTAAAGAATAATGAGATGAGTTGGATAAATATCCAGATCTTTATATTCTATATATAGAAAAAGAAAAGGATTCTTTTCGTGAGATAGTTGTAAATTCCTATCACATAATAAATAAATGGCTTTTGCCAAAAGAGGAAGACATTTTTTTTCAATATTCTTTGAAATCAAAGATGCATTATCAATCATGTAAAACATCGAATAAAATAAATAAAATAAATAGAGAAAAGCCGACTATCGGAATCGAACCGATGACCATCGCATTACAAATGCGATGCTCTAACCTCTGAGCTAAGCAGGCTCACATAACATAAATTCCACATGCATAGGAATTCAATAAACTCTTAGAATCTTTGCTATTCACTATTATACTATTTTAATTCTTAGCTATTCATATTCGCTATTCATAATGAATATGAATATATTAAAGAATAGAATATAGAATTTGAAATAACTGTTAAATATTATAGAAGATAACGATTAATCTAGCGATATAGAATTTCCTTTTTTTTTATCACAATTCAATATATATTTTATTTTAATATGATTTGATTTTTGAATTCAAAAATCAAATCATATTAAAATAAAAAAAAAAAAGAATCGACCGTTCAAGTATTCTAAATTTCATGGGGAAATGAGTGGAAGAGAGACAGATGTATAGCGTATGTATCCACCTATATTGAATTGCCGATACAGAAATGATAAAATCGTTTTTGATTGGACCCAATATGAGCCTCCTATAGATATAGAAGATGAAACAAGATAGACAAGAAATCAAAGACAAAGAGGAGAAAACACTTTTTCGAGACAGGAATCGGCATCTATCTAATGAATTCCATGGTACCGGTATAAAAAAAAGGGAACGAGATCACAATGAGATTTTCATCTCAAAAAGGGGGATATGGCGAAATCGGTAGACGCTACGGACTTAATTGGATTGAGCCTTGGTATGGAAACTTACTAAGTGATAACTTTCAAATTCAGAGAAACCCTGGAATTAATAAAAATGGGCAATCCTGAGCCAAATCACGTTTTCCGAAAACAAACAAAGGTTCAGAAAGCGAAAATCAAAAAGGATAGGTGCAGAGACTCGATGGAAGCTGTTCTAACGAATGGAGTTGATTGTCTTACGTTAGTAGAGGAATCCTTCTATCGAAACTTCAGAAAGAAGGATA